TATTATAAAGAAAGAGAACAACGAATCAATAAAAATCAGCAACCTACACATTGTTATATTAGATCTAAAGGAAAGGTTCTTTTGTGAACTAATTCCAAGACTGCGCTTTTTAATATTTAAAGATAAAATGTAAAAAGAGGTTTTGAGTGATCATATGATTCTTTTTTGTTTCTTTTGATTCGCGAGATTCTGTGAATGAGCCGACTACTTAATTTAAGAAGCTCAATTTAAAGTAAAAATATGCATTTTCCTTATAAGCTAAGATGCCTTGTCGGTTTAAAATACTAAAAATAAAAAAAGTAAAAAAAAAAAAGAATTCGGCGATACACTAAAAAAGGATTCAAATAGAAAGAAACAGTTTTATAATTTTCTCCCATATTGCTATTTATTTATTTTTTTTAATGAAGTTATAAAAGAACTATTAGTACTTTTTTTAATATAAATATATTAAAAATCTTCTATATATAATAATAAATAATATATATAATAATATATATAGTTATATATATTAAGAAATATAGGGGTTATTACTTTAGTCAACTCAAGAGTTGCTCAATGACTCTGTTGATTCGAAATTTGGAGATGGGTAGATGTCACAAATGATGAGTTGATTTCTTAACTATGTTACTCTATTTTTGTTAGACTTGCCATCTAGAATAATGAATGAATCAAAAACTTTAAATTGGTATTTTTGTTTATCCTACTATCTTTGCTTTTCAAAATTGAAATTTAGGAAAGTGCTTTCGAAACATATGTATAAAAAGAACATATTTCATTTAGTCTCTTCATGCTTACTATAACTAGTTATTTCGGTTTTCTACTAGTAGCTTTGACTATAACCTCAGCTTTATTTATCGGTTTGAACAAGATACGACTTATTTGAAATTAATTGAATGAACAATTCAGGACAAAATCTTTATGTCATAGTTCACATATTCTATAGTTCCTTATCGCGTCAATTTTCAAATCTTGGTCGTTGATGAGATTCGTGGGTAATTCCCATTAAGATTTAAGGATAAATATTACCTCTCTTTTTCACCTTTCAAATAAATTGAAATGATAGAAGTTTTTCTATTTGGAATCGTCTTAGGTCTAATTCCTATTACTTTGGCTGGATTATTCGTAACTGCATATTTACAATACAGACGTGGTGATCAATTGGACCTTTGATTAATTACCATCTACCTTTTTTGATTGACCTCCTATTTGCTTTAATCTACAGGAGGTCAAATTAAATTTGCTGTTCAATTATTTAAGTTTTTATTTTTGAACTAACACAAATAAAAAGAGTTTAATCACGCTCTGTAGGATTTGAACCTACGACATTGGGTTTTGGAGACCCACGTTCTACCGAACTGAACTAAGAGCGCTTTATTATCACAATAAATAGCCAATCCCTCTTGGATATATATACTAGCATAAAAAATAAATTAAGTGCTTATGTATACACAATTTTAATCAATATCAATTGAACCCTTCTTACTGCTCATAAGATAAGTAATAGGTAGGGATGACAGGATTTGAACCCGCGACATTTTGTACCCAAAACAAACGCGCTACCGAGCTGCGCTACATCCCTTTCAATTGGTCTACAGTGTCATTGTAGAGAATCCCTGTGTTCTTTTCCACATCTTTATTTCTTTCATTGATATACCAACTTGTCTGTTCTTTTTTTAATCTCATATTATATAACATATAAAAATAATAGACTTATATTATATACGTAGTGAAAAAAACGTAGTGAAAAAATATGAAACCATAAAAAAATGAATATTTGTCGGGAATTCTCAGATGGGACGGGACAAATTTTTTTGTTTTAAGAAAAGGCAAAATTTTCCCGAATTGTTGTACATTTCAATCTGCATTAGGTATTCGACGTAGAAATACAAGTGTCAGTCATTAACTACATATACACATCTGGTCATATATGTATTACTATTATGTATTCCAAATTAGAATAAAATCACAAAAAAAAGAAGGAGGAGTTTAAATGCGAAATCTAAAAACATATCTTTCCGTGGCACCAGTAGTAAGTACTCTATGGTTTGGTTCTTTAGCAGGTTTATTGATAGAGATTAATCGTTTATTTCCGGATGCATTAATATTCCCCTTTTTTTCATTATAGTAAGTGAGACGCGAAGGGGTTGAAGAAAATTAGAGTTAGAGATCAAATATCTGTGACTAATCCCCTCCCCTACTCTTCTTTGTTTTATAATTAAAACAAATGATAAACGAATATAAGCGGATTTACCCTAGTCAAACTACGAACTTGGGGTTCCGGGACCAAAATTCAATTAATTAATAATAGTGTGAGAAAGAAAATGAAATTGTTGGGACAACAATATCATACAAGATAATTCAATGAAAAATTCAATATTGTATAGCAATTAAAAATTATAAGTATAGAGTTAGAAATCATTATATTACTTATTATTACTATATTGATAGATTGTATTGAAAGATTGTAAGGAAATCTTTCATAATTGGATTTCAATTTAGCAACTCCTATTTTTTCTTGCCTTTCTTGCTTCTTCGCTTCGGGTCAGAAAATATAAAATCAGTCAATCAAAAATCCAAAGGAGGTTCATGGCCAGGGGTAAAGATGCCCGAGTAAGGATTATTTTGGAATGTACCAGTTGTGGTCGAAACCGCGTTAATAAGGAATCAATGGGCATTTCTCGATATATTACTCAAAAAAATCGACATAATACACCTAGTCGATTGGAATTGAGAAAATTCTGTACCTATTGTTACAAACATACGATTCACGGGGAGATAAAGAAATAGATCTAACCGACCTCTCGCGCGTCCGCCTTGCGTTTCAAGGAAGACGAAAAACAACATTTATTAGTCTATTATTTCGAGATATATAACAAAAATTATATATAACGGATCCTATATTTATTTAAATATAAAATAAACAAAACAATCTTTTTTTTTTTAATTCGAAATTATTTATGATACGATCAAAATGTAATTAGGATTTTCAGGACAAGGAATAAACAAACCATGGCTAAATCCAAGCAGCTCTTTCTTAAATCTAAGCGATCTTTTCGTAGGCGTTTGCCCCCGATTGTATCGGGGGATCGAATTGATTATAGAAATATGAGTTTAATTAGTCGATTTATTAGTGAACAAGGAAAGATATTATCTAGGCGAGTGAATAGATTGACCTTAAAACAACAACGATTAATTACTATTGCTATAAAACAAGCTCGTATTTTATCTTTGTTACCCTTTCTTAATAATGAGAAACAATTTGAAAGAAATGAGTCGACTCCTAGAACTACAGGTCTTATAATTAAAAATAAATAAGTTTACTCTTCAATTGAATCAAAATAAAACTTAAATTTGACTTCAAATGCGAATTGACATTTTGTTCAATAAATTTTCAACTTATTGCTGTGTCGTCAGAATAAGAAAAAAAAGAATTTGGGAATAAATCTTTTTTTATTAAACGTCTTTGTTTATTGTAACGACTTTATCTTTATAATAATCATATTATATCCTATTTTTCCATACTAATTTCTACTCTATCCTCCCAAATTTACTTAACAGGAAAACATTAGACTGGATTCCTTGCAACCTCTTTATCTTATTTTAAGATCTCGTTGGAAATCATATAAAGACAATTCCTATTTAATATAGAAATTTGTGCAAGTATTTTACGATTAAGAAGCAACTGCTCCTTGTACAGATTGTGTATTAATCTACTATAACTATAGTAGAGTTTATTGGCTCGAATTGCTGCATTTATCCGAGTTATCCACAAACGACGAAAATTTCTCTTTTGCCTGCCTCTATCTTGATGAGCCGAAACCAAGGCTCTTATTTTCTGTTGAGTAATAGTCCGCGAAAGTCTTGAGCGGGCCCCTTGAAAACTTGATGCAAATAAACGAATTTTGGTTCTACGTCTTCGAGCTATATATCCTCGTTTAATTCTAGTCATTGAATAAATGAAACTTTGATAAATAACTAATTGATTTCTTTTCTTTCAGTTATTTCTTTTCCCTTTCGTAGTCTATTAATAACAAAACGGATTCTTCCAGTGTATAAAAAAACTTCCAATGTCTTTTGCTACTATAACCTTCCCGACCACGATTTTTTTCGAGGCGAAAGGCCTCGAAATAGGAAATTGTATTGATACTAGATATCAAAAACATAATAAAGAAAAAAGTAGTAAATAGAAATAGGTATAGCGGTTTCCTTCGTTTTTATGGTTGCTTCTTAACGGTGAGGCCCTCTCTATACACCGGAGCCTCCTCCCTTATTTGATTTAATCAATGTTATTGTTAACTTGTACAGTTTGCACTTTTTGGCTCTACCCATCATTATGCAGTAATAAGTCTTTCACAAGGAGACCCACCTATACAGTAACGGTATTTTTTTATTATGAAGATTAGCTGAGTAACTGACCTTGTTAGTCCGTTCTTGCAGGAATCAAGAGTTAAGGGTATAATCTTTCTGCTTTTTAAATAGCATTTACCTGCTTAATGAATACCATTTGGTATCAATGGTGAATTCTTTCTCATCTTAAATTATAAGTGTAAGTGATTGGATTTGTCCCAATGTCAACCATAAATTAAATTGAGACTACAATACTAAGGATATGATAGATTTTTTTTTCGATATTTTTTTTTTCGTCTAGTGGATGGTCTTCTTACATTCTATCCTATATCACTGTTACTGATCATTTATATTGGATAAACTCTTTTTTTTTCCTAGTACACGATCGGAACGAGTCGCACATACACCCTAGTACATGTTCCTCGTCGCTGAGGACATCCTCCAAGAGCGGGGGATTTCGTGACATTTTTGATTGGCTGTCGTGTGTTTCTAATAAGTTGTTTAATAGTTGGCATGTTGAATGATATAACAGAATGGGATGGTTTAGATCGATCCTAACCGGATAATTATGAATCCTTTTTTATTAATGTATTCATCGAATATTGTCTTAACCCCGGTAAGAAGATAAAATAATACATTATATACTATATACTTGCGTAAAATCTCTCTTATTTTTATTCAACCGCTACAAGATCAACAAGTCCGTGAGCTTGGGCTTCTGTTGCTGACATAAAAACATCTCTTTCCATGTCTTCGGAAACAACCCATAAGGATTGGCCCGTTCTTTGTGCATAAACCTTTGTGAGGGTTTCGCGCAGCATCAGTAGTTCTTCCGCTTCCAAGATAAACTCTCCCGTCGATGCCTCATAAAAAGAACTAGAAGGTTGATGGATCATTACCCTGATGAAATAACATAATAACATAATAAATTATTATTTTATCTCGAAATAATTATATTAATATAATACTAAAACGATAGAAAAAAGATAAAATTGAACAACCGTACAGGCATCTTTTACACATTGCATACGGCTCTACAATGGAATTCACTTTTATACCCTTTTTACCTTACATTGAAGAAATATATATTTATAGGGGCTATCCTATTCACATAGGTAAATGATCCAATAACCATCCTTCTTTTTTGAGTAGTTAAAAAAATACTACGATGGTTCCGTTGCTTTATATATTAATTTACTTTGTTATTTAGCAATCCCAAAGTTTATTTTTTTTTTATTATTTCATAAGAATATATATTGTTAAGAGTTTTTCGGTGTGAAAACAAAAAAGTTTGTGACGCTGAAATGTGTCTCTTGATATATCATATAAAATAGGACCTTTATCTCATACTACCCTTTCGATACATAAGTTAACAATTTTGAAAAAAAAAAAAAGAATTTCATATCGAATTCGAAGTGCCATGCTATTATTACTTAATATTAATATTTCATATATCGCGAAGGCATAATCTGGGTTTCTTTTTTAGCTCACATCAAATAAAAAACTCATTGGCGCCAAGCGTGAGGGAATGCTAGACGTTTGGTAATTGCTCCTCCGACCAGAATAAAGGATCCCATTGAAGCGGCAAATCCTATGCATATTGTTTGTACGTCTGGTTGCACAAATTGCATAGTATCATAAATACCTAATCCAGGTATTACCCATCCGCCTGGAGAGTTTATAAACAAATACAGATCCTTGGTCTCATTCTCTATACTGAGAAATACCATAAGACCAACAATTTGATTCGAGATCTCGGTATCCACTTCTTGTCCTAAAAAAACAAATCTTTCTCGATAAAGTCGGTTGAGTGGGCTAAAATTGTATTCCCTCAAAACCGTACATGCATCTTTTAATGCATACGGTTCAATACACATCGCGAAAAAAAAGAATCAATGTGTAGATTCCAGTTTTTTTTTATAAAAAAAAAAAGAAAAAAAAAATTCACTAAATTTTTCGGATTAACCTCTTATTGATGTATTCGTTCATCGGAATTCAATCCAAATTACAATGTAATTTTCTTGTTCCTGAATGGTCTTCTTGAATTCTTTTAGGTTTATGCTCTACTCCGAGTAAAGATCTGACGGGTTTTGATTTGTATATATAGGCCAAATATCCAACTACTACATCTTTTTGCTCGGACTTCTTTTTGTTTTTTCAATTCAAATTTATTTCATGTCTCCCGCCAAATATTAAATATTCAATGCATTTATCATATTACTCGATTTATTAACAGTTTGAGATCACTTCTTTTTTATTTTTCTATTATAAATTCGAAATAGAATAGAATCAAATATGATATTAACTAGAAATCATAGATATATTACCAATTGGTTTTTTCTAAACGGAGCCTGGATACTTCATTTTATTGTTCGACCCAAAGCAACCATAAATGAGTCTAATTGTTAATATTAATCTGTATATCCCCTAAAAATAGATTTATTTTTTTTTTCGAATTTTATTCGTTGCATTTCACGCTCCAAATTTTTGACGATGCAATCAATCTTTTTTGGGCGAAAGAGAGGATATCTCAATCGGGTAAGAGAACGGGGAAATACCATATAACCAAATAAATCTGACAAGTCGCACTATACGTCAACCCACGATGCATCTTCTTCTCCAGGATTTTGAAAAGGTACTTTTGGAACACCAATTGGCATTAAACGAAAAAAAAAAACGAAGTACTATATTTCACTTTGATGTGAAAGCGTAAAAATGGGTTTATTGTCTTAATAATATTTTATCTTTGATCACCAGAGACAAAAAAAAAGTTCAGAAAAGAGTAAGACCGAATGAATAAAAGAAATTGGTTACAAATGGGTCTTTTATTTGCGATGATGAACAAATCTAGATTCAGTTATTCCTATAAAATACTAGCAATGCCCTACCATTGCGTATTGGTACTTATCCGGTGTAGAATAAATCTGCTTCTTTTTCTTCCTACGAACAAAATTGTTCTATTTTTATTTAAAAATATTATTACTAAAAAATATAGAACAAATTTGAATCCTTTCCCCGAGATAATCCACTAAAAACGGTCCATAGTATAGTTTTTTTACAGTGCAATAAAGTTAGATAGCGTCTATTTTTAACAAAGGGGGGTATTTCTATGGGTTTGCCTTGGTATCGTGTTCATACGGTTGTATTGAATGATCCCGGCCGTTTAATTTCTGTCCATATAATGCATACTGCTCTGGTTGCTGGTTGGGCCGGTTCGATGGCTCTATACGAATTAGCAGTTTTTGATCCTTCCGACCCTGTTCTTGATCCAATGTGGAGACAGGGTATGTTCGTTATACCCTTCATGACTCGTTTAGGAATAACCAATTCCTGGGGTGGTTGGAGTATCACAGGGGGGACTCTGACAAATCCGGGTATTTGGAGTTACGAAGGTGTGGCTGGTGCACATATTGTGTTTTCTGGCTTGTGCTTTTTAGCAGCTATTTGGCATTGGGTGTATTGGGATCTAGAAATATTTTGTGATGAACGCACGGGGAAACCCTCTTTGGATTTGCCCAAGATCTTTGGAATTCATTTATTTCTCTCAGGGGTGGCTTGTTTTGGTTTTGGCGCATTTCATGTAACAGGATTGTATGGGCCCGGAATATGGGTATCCGACCCTTATGGACTAACGGGAAGGGTACAAGCTGTAAATCCAGCATGGGGTGTGGAAGGTTTTGATCCTTTTGTTCCGGGAGGAATAGCTTCTCATCATATTGCAGCAGGAACTTTGGGCATATTAGCTGGTCTATTCCATCTTAGTGTCCGTCCGCCCCAACGTCTATACAAAGGATTACGTATGGGAAATATTGAAACCGTCCTTTCCAGTAGTATCGCTGCTGTCTTTTTTGCAGCTTTTGTAGTTGCTGGAACTATGTGGTATGGCTCAGCAACTACTCCGATTGAATTATTTGGTCCAACTCGTTATCAATGGGATCAAGGATACTTCCAACAAGAAATATATCGAAGAGTTAGTGCAGGGCTAGCTGAAAAGCAAAGTTTATCTGAAGCTTGGTCTAAAATTCCTGAAAAATTGGCTTTTTATGATTACATCGGCAATAATCCGGCGAAAGGGGGATTATTCAGAGCGGGTTCAATGGATAACGGGGATGGAATAGCGGTTGGTTGGTTAGGACACCCTATCTTTAGAGATAAAGAAGGGCATGAACTTTTTGTACGGCGTATGCCTACTTTTTTTGAAACATTTCCTGTTGTTTTGGTAGACGGAGACGGAATTGTTAGAGCCGATGTTCCTTTTAGAAGGGCGGAATCGAAATATAGTGTCGAACAAGTAGGTGTAACTGTTGAGTTCTATGGCGGTGAACTCAATGGAGTCAGTTATAGCGATCCTGCTACTGTGAAAAAATATGCTCGACGTGCTCAATTGGGTGAAATTTTTGAATTAGATCGTGCTACTTTGAAATCCGATGGTGTTTTTCGTAGCAGTCCGAGGGGTTGGTTTACTTTCGGACATGCCTCATTTGCTTTGCTCTTCTTCTTCGGACACATTTGGCATGGCGCTAGAACCTTGTTCAGGGATGTTTTTGCTGGTATTGACCCAGATTTGGATGCTCAAGTGGAATTTGGAGCATTCCAAAAACTTGGAGATCCAACTACAAGAAGACAAGTAGTCTGATACAATCCATATATATATTTTTTTTTTAGATTTAATTTTGTGATTTGATATAAGTATAAGATACCGAAAAAATCTTTCGATGTTTTTTCTTTAACTCTTGCCTTGCTCTTTCTTTAGCCGGGAGATGGTCTCAAATAAACAGGTATGGAAGCTATAATTGTAAATCACGATCGAATCTATGGAAGCTTTGGTTTATACATTCCTCTTAGTTTCAACTCTTGGAATAATTTTTTTCGCTATCTTTTTTCGAGAACCGCCTAAAGTTCCAACTAAAAAGACGAAATAATTTTTCTGTATCTCAATTGAAAGTAATGAGCCCCCAAAATTCGTGGGCTCATTACTTCAACTAGTCTCCGTGTTCCTCGAATGGATCTCTTAGTTGTTGGGAGGGTTGCCCAAAAGCAGTATATAAGGCGTACCCAGTAAAACTTACAAGTAAACCAGATAGAAAGATGGCAACTAGTGTTGCTGTTTCCATTATTATATAGTTTCAAGACCACAATGGATTTATGCTAAGATCATTTATTTACAACAGAATGGTATACAAAGTCAACAGAGCTCAATGAATAGAAAATAGGATTTATGGCTACACAAACGGTTGAGGGTACTTCTAGATCTGGTTCAAGACGAACTATTGTAGGGGATTTATTGAAACCGTTAAATTCAGAATATGGTAAAGTAGCTCCTGGGTGGGGAACTACGCCTTTGATGGGTATTGCAATGGCTCTATTTGCGATATTCCTATCTATTATTTTGGAGATTTATAATTCTTCTATTTTACTAGATGGAATTTCAATGAATTAGATTCTATTAACTTAACTAGCCTTTCAAGAGAAAGTGAAACATGTAGACCTCAAATTTTTAGCCCATTCTATATTTGGCAGTTCGACCGTGAAATTTCTTTGTTTCTGTATTTCCGGAATATGAGTGTGTGGCTTGTTAGAATGGATCCTATAGATAGTACAGAGAATAGGTCTGTCATCTTGCTAGAGATGGTTTTATTTCGTCGGATATTCT